AATAACGGATCCGGATCCTAAAAACAATAATGCTTTTGAATAAGCATGAGTAATCAAATGAAATAAAGCAGCTCGATAAGAACCTATACCTAGGGCTAACATCATATAACCCAGTTGAGACATTGTAGAATAAGCTAAACTTCTCTTAATGTCTTTTTGAGCAAGAGCTAAAGTAGCTCCTAATAGTACGGTTATTATACCTATAAAAGATATTCCATTCGTTATGTAAGGTATGACTACGAAAAGAGGAAGAAGTCGAGCGACTAGAAAAATCCCCGCCGCTACCATGGTAGCAGCATGTATGAGAGCTGAAATAGGAGTAGGCCCCTCCATAGCATCAGGTAACCATACATGAAGGGGAAATTGGGCAGATTTAGCAACTGCACCAGCAAATAACAAGAAAGTACACAAAATACAAAATAAAAAATGGATCTCATTTTTATTAATTAAGTTATTGAATATTTCAAACAAATCCCGAAACTCGAAACTGCCTGTTATCCAATAAATACCTAAAATTCCTAATAATAAGCCAAAATCCCCTACACGATTAGTCACAAACGCTTTTTGACAGGCATTTGCAGCAATAGGTCGTATGAACCAAAACCCTATTAATAGATACGAACACATTCCAACTAATTCCCAAAAAATATAAATTTGTATCAAATTTGAACTAGTAACTAATCCCAGCATGGAAGTATTGAAAAAACTCATATAAGCAAAAAATCTCAAATATCCCCGATCATGAGACATATAATTATCACTATAAACAAGAACTAGAATTGCAACAGTAGTAATTAACATTGACATAATAGAGGTAAGTGGATCGATCAAGTAGCCGAATTCTAAAGAAAAATCATTATTAATAGTCCAAGACCATACATATTGATAAATAGAATTGCTATTTATTTGCTGAATAGACAGCTTCATCGAGAAAATCATAACTATACTTAACAACAAAATACTAGAAAAAGCCCAAATACGCCGAAGATTTTTTGTTGTCGTCGGAAAAAGGAGAAGTCCCACTCCTATTAACAAAGGAACCGGAAGTGGAGTGAAGGGTATGATCCATGCATATTGGTATATATGTTCCATAATCAAATATCTAAATTTTTTATTTAAATTTTATTTTTTGTTTATGATTCGCCGGTTCTTGCCTCTTTTGAATTGAAAGAAGCCAATAAAAAAAATCAAGTTTTTATTTTACATAACTTAAAAAAATAGAATTTGTTAATTTACTATTTTATATTAAATAAAATTTTTAATTAATATTATTAAACATTTTTTATTTTAATATTCAAACCAAGAAGTTCTAATTGGTCAAATAATTAATTTGTTAGTAAAAGTAAATCCTTAATTATTTAAGTAAATGTAAAATGTTGAAGTCTCTGAAGTAGGAATCAAAAAAAATTCTACTTTCATTTACAGTTAAGTTATTTATAATATATATAATAAAGATAAAAAAATTAGACTAAAAAATAGTATGAATCAGAAGATCTACTAAAAATCTAATAAACAATCTAATAAAAAAATAAGTAATACAAAAAACTAGGAACTAGTTATTTTAATAAGTTTATTCAGTAGTTTATTCATAATTATTAACTGGTTTTACGAAAAATTATTTGATTGTCTTCCGTTCCAAACGAAAAACAAAAAAACATAGAAAAATATTCTTTTTTTTTTTATAGTTATATATTTTATATAGTTTATAGAAAAAAAGGATATGATACCTCTTACTTTACTTTACTACTTTACCATAACATAGAATAAAAAAAAATCACTAAAATGTCTCAAATTATGGATTCTTTAAACAAATTAATTTATGGGATTAAATTATGGATATCATTTCAATTTGAAAATTGGAAATTCGATTTATTTAGATTTTCGAAAAAAAAAAGAAAAAATTCAAGCTTTTCAATTAAGATTTGCTAACTTAAATTTTTCGATGTGGCTTAATATGCACATGTAAATTAAATGAAATACAGCAAAAATATACAAAATATATAGAGATCTTAAGTATAAGTAGAAATTTTGATTAATTATTTAATTTTTATTAAATTTATTCATCAATTTCGCACGAAGTATTTTAAATTATAAATAAATATTATACTCCATAGAAAATTTTGTTTCTCCTAATTGAATATTTTAGGGAATTATTTAATATATATATATATTTCATATATTTTTAGTTAGATTATGCTTTTCTATAATGAAAAATTTGACTAAAAGGCCCTGTATGGTATAGAATCTAAAAAATACATGGATAATTAATTATATAGTAAACAAAGATTCGTTTGACCAATAGATGTTTTTCACATCCAACTACAACAATGAGTAATCCATTTTAAATGGCAGTTCCAAAAAAACGTACTTCTATTTCCAAAAAGCATATTCGTAAAAATTTTTGGAAAAAAAAGGGATATTGGGCAGCGTTAAAAGCTTTTTCAATAGCAAAATCTCTTTATTCCGGGAATTCAACTTTGTTTATAGAAAAAAAAAATAAAAAAAATCTTCGTCGAATACGAACAATCGAAATACGAACAATAGAAGTCGGTCTAACCCAAAAAAATCTTATAACAAATTGGAACGATGATGCATCTTATAGTAAACAAAGTAAAACGATTCTACTATAGTAGGAATCAAAAAATTTGAAACAAAAAAAAAGGAGTTTTATATGATTTATCCGTCTTTTCTACTAGGCAATTCCGCATCTCTAGCTATGAAGCTAATGAATTCGGTCGTTGTGGTCGGACTCTATTATGGATTTCTGACCACATTATCCATAGGCCCTTCTTATCTCTTACTTCTCCAAGCTCATTTTCAGGTTATAGAAGAAGGAGAAGAAGAAGCAATCGAGAAGGAGGTAGCCGCATCAACTGGTTTTATGATAGGACAGCTCCTGATGTTCATATCGATCTATTATAGGCCTCCGCGTCTAGTATTGAGTAGGCCTCGTACAATAACTTTCATAACTGTACCTTATCTTTACCTTCATTACATGTGGTACAGTTACGAAGACTTTTTTGTTGATGAAAAATCTACTCGCAAAAATTCAATGCGTACGCGTAATCTCAGCATTCAATGTATATTCCTGAATAATCTCTTTTTTCAATTATTGAGCCATTTCTTTTTTTTCCCAAGTACAATGTTTTTCAGATTACTCAACGTTTATATGTTTCGATACAACAACAAGATATTATTTTTAACAAGTAGTTTTGTTGGTTGGTTAATTGGTCACATTTTATTCATGAAATCGGTTAGATTCGTATTAGTATGGATACAGCAAAATTATTTGGTTAGATCGGCTAAGCCTTTTAGACCTAAAAAGTACCTTTTCTATGTGTTTCGATTTTATCAGAATTTGATCTTCGATTTGAGAAATTCTTTTGGTCTAATCGGTGGTATTCTCGTATTTTTTACATGTCTACTCATTTTTAACAAAATGCCGTTACCTATTTTGACTTATAAACCGAAAGAAGCCGAAGTGGAAATAGATCGAAAAAAAGCTGAAGAATATTTTTATAGAATAGGCCTAGCGAAAGAAGGGGAATTTACCAAGGAAGAGCCTTCTCCTCCCCTTTTTAAAGTTTTTAAAGTTTTTAAAGAAGCATTCTATAAAAAAATCCCAACTTCTGATCAAAATGATGGAAAAAAAAGAATTTCTTTTTCACATCCACCTAGTTTAGCCGCTTTCTCGGGAATGATACAAAAAAAGACTTCTTTGTCTACAACAGAAAAATTATCATCTGATGAACTGTACAATTATGGGATTCGTACCAATGAACAAAAAAAGAACAGCTTAAGCACTGAATTTTCTAAAGAAATTGCAGTTTTAGACAGAAAAGGGCTTAAAGAGATAAATGTATTGGAACAAAAAACTCGATTAGCCGATAAAAAAAAAGATAAAATACAATATTTCCAAAAAACATCTGATCCCCTCTTAAGGGGATCCTCTCGGGGACACCCCAAAAAGCCACCTGCACCCACACCCTTCAAAAGATTAACTGACCTCTTCTTTCTTCCACCCGAAGCTCAACTTATAAAAAATAATGAAAGGTACCTAGAAAAATGTAGACCCGACGCGATAATTATAGCAGAATTTAGGTATTTCATGTCTTTTATAAACGATTCCTTGGCTCAAAGTAAAGGGTTTCATCAAAATTTTATTGAAAGGGAGGGAAAAATAAAAGAAATCGAGAAAAAAACTCTTTTCTGGCCATCCAGTCTACTAAAAAATATACAACAATTACGGAAACAAGAAAAAGATGCGGTGTTAGTGGAGGCTGATATTGCCGGACTGCCATGCAGGCGTGCAACTGTTTTGCTTTCTGGAGGGGAGAGTGACACAGATGAAAAAGAATCCAAAAAATTACATTTCAAACGTTATGTACCAAGATCACAATTTCGTCGAGAATTGATCAAAGGTTCCATGCGTGTTCAAAAATGTAAAACGAGTGTTTGGTCAATATATCTAGAAAAACCACATTCCAGATTTTTTACAAACAGAATAGATTCTTTGTTTTATACTTTTCTTAAGTATTGCGAGTTTATTAGAGGAATTTTTCTAGAGTATACGGGAAAAATCTCAGAATTTGAACGTTTGGTTTATTACTCTTCTTTCGAAGATGTCCTTCTTACTATAGAAGAATTGGAAAACGAACCGACCGAAAGGGAAAAAATAGACGAACAAATAATGGAGGCCGAAAGAGCCTGGGAGGAGGAGTATACGTACGGTCAACCACTAAGGGCTGCGCTTCTAGGCGCCCAGGCAATTCTTAGAAAATATATTATATTCCCTTTATTGATAGTAGCGAAAAATATTGGCCGTATGTTATTATTGCAACGGCCTGAGTGGTCGCAAGATTTCAAAGAGTGGAAGAACGAAGTATATATAAAATGTACCTATAACGGTATTCCATTCTCAACCGAAAAACTTCCTGAATACTGGTCAGAAGACGGTTTCCAGATAATGGCAGTCTCTCCTTTCCGCCTAAAACCTTGGCACGACGGATATAGGCCTTTTGATCGAGACCCTTATCAAGTTGTTAATAAATTTGATAGTTATGATGAAGTTGGTCCTACAGAAAAAAAAGGGTCTTTTAATAATATTAAGCAATCATGTAAAAAGATAAGATTTGATGAGCGAGCGCGCCAAGTATTTGCGCGAATACGCTACTTATTTGAGCGAGCACGTCAAAGAGCGTATCCATTTCGTAAAAAGTATAATATTAAGAAATTACGCAAAAATAAACTTCGGGAATCATATAAAAAACATCAGGAATTATATAAAAAGGGATTATATATAAAACTTTGGGAATCATATAAAAAACTTTGGGAATTACATAAAAAACTTTGGGAATTACATAAAGGGGAATTATATGATAAATTTCAGGAATTATATAATAAATTTCAGGAATTATATAAAATACTTCAGGAATTATATAATGAATTTCAGGAATTCGATAATAAATCTAAGGAAGCATCTAAAAAACTTCGGGAATTATATAAAAAAATAGAAAAAAAAAGCTGAAAAAAAAAGCTGAAGAAAAAGCTGAAGAAAAAGATATTGAATTGCCGTCGTATAAGCCTCCTAGACATTCGTATCCTTCACTTAAGCTTCGTACTCGTATGTATACCGGAGATGGGTATACGTTTTATAGAACTTGGCGTAATGCTAATATGAGAAGGCAGACGGGTGGAGGTACCCCTGCTCTTCCTCCGTTGCCGGAGGAGGAGCCTCCTACATCTTTATCAAAATTTTTACAAAAAGGAATATTAATTATTGAAGGATATCCAGCGTCTATGTCTATAAATAATGGGAATTTTCTTATGTATCAAATGATAGGTATTTCACGGGCTCATAGGAGTAGACACAAAATTAATCAAAAAATATACAGATACATAGACAAAAACAATTCTGATTTGCTTATTCTTGAAAATATTTTATTACCTAGACGTCGTCGAGAATTGAGAATTCTAACTTGTTTCAACCCAAGGAATAATAAAGTTGTGGATAAAAACCCAGTATTTTACAATGGGAATAGGGTAAAAAACGGTAGTCAATTTTTTGATAAAAGCAAAGATCTTGATCGAGATAAAAAGAAACTTATCAAATTCAAATCCTTTCTTTGGCCGAATTATCGATTAGAAGATTTAGCTTGTATGAATCGTTATTGTATCCATACTAATAACGGCAGTCGTTTTAGTATGTTAAGAATACGTATGTATCCACGATTAAAAACTCATTTATGATACATTTATCTTATATATTCCTTATCGTCTAGTAGATAAATAGATGCGCACGCGCCTTGTCTTAGCGTCCAATTTCGATACATGATACTAATTCGATAACGTATCAATTAGATCCAGAAATGAATCAACAGAATTTTCTTTATTCATTTTATCAAAATGAATAAAGAAAATTCTGATTATTATGTGTACCAGATAAAAATAGCTGGCATTATTATTACTGATCGGCAAAATTCCATATTTGGTAAAAAAAAAAAGAAGTTTTAAATTTTATGACAAAAAAATCATTCATATCTGTTATTTCGCATGAAGAAAAAGAAGAAAACAGGGGGTCCGTTGAATTTCAAGTATTCCGTTTTAGCAATAAGATAGGAAGACTTACTTCACATTTGGAATTGCACAAAAAAGACTATTCATCTCAGAGAGGTCTACGAAAAATTCTAGGAAAACGGCAACGACTACTGGCTTATTTGTTAAAAAAAGATGGAGTACGCTATAAAGAATTAATCAGTCAATTGAACATTCGAAAGCTAAAATAAAAACACGTTAATTTGAAGAGTCGTTTTGAATTATTTGATTTATTAGATCTTGAATTTTGATGAACTTCTTTTTGTTTTCAGCAATTCATGGAAAACTGAATAATGAATCGGGGAAAACCTATGGCTGTACCAACTACAAGAAAAGACCTCATGATAGTCAATATGGGTCCTCACCATCCATCCATGCATGGCGTTCTCCGACTTATCCTTACTTTAGACGGTGAAGATGTTATTGACTGTGAACCAATATTGGGTTATTTACACAGAGGGATGGAAAAAATTGCGGAAAACCGAACAATTATACAATATCTGCCTTATGTAACACGTTGGGATTATTTAGCCACTATGTTCACCGAAGCAATAACGGTAAATGGGCCAGAACAATTGGGAAATATTCAAGTACCTAAGAGGGCTAGCTATATCAGAGTGATTATGCTGGAGTTAAGTCGTATAGCTTCTCATTTGTTATGGCTCGGCCCTTTTATGGCAGATATTGGCGCGCAGACCCCCTTCTTCTATATTTTCAGAGAAAGAGAATTGGTATATGATTTATTCGAAGCTGCCACCGGTATGAGAATGATGCATAATTATTTTCGTATCGGCGGAGTAGCTGCCGACCTACCTTATGGATGGATAGATAAATGTTTAGATTTTTGTGATTATTTTTTAACAGGGATTGCTGAATACCAAAAACTTATTACACGAAATCCTATTTTTTTAGAACGAGTTGAAGGAGTGGGCATTATTGGTGGAGAAGAGGCAATAAATTGGGGTTTATCGGGACCAATGCTACGAGCTTCCGGAATACAATGGGATCTTCGTAAAGTTGATCATTATGAGTGTTACGACGAATTTGATTGGGAAGTCCAATGGCAAAAAGAAGGAGATTCATTAGCTCGTTATTTAATACGAATCGGTGAAATGGCAGAATCCATCAAAATTATTCAACAGGCTCTAGAAGGAATTCCAGGGGGTCCCTATGAGAATTTAGAAATCCGACGCTTTAATAGAATAAAATATCCTGAATGGAATGATTTTGAATATCGATTCATTAGTAAAAAGCCATCCCCTGCTTTTGAATTGTCGAAACAAGAACTTTATGTAAGAGTCGAAGCCCCAAAGGGGGAATTGGGAATATTTTTGATAGGAGACCAGAGTGTTTTTCCTTGGAGATGGAAAATTCGTTCCCCGGGTTTTATCAATTTGCAAATTCTTCCTCAGTTAGTTAAAAAAATGAAATTGGCTGATATTATGACGATACTAGGTAGCATAGATATTATTATGGGAGAAGTTGATCGTTGAAATGATAATTGATACAACAGAAGTACAAGCTATCAAGTCTTTTTCCAGATTAGAATCCTTAAAAGAGGTTTATGAAACTATATGGATGCTTGTCCCTATTTTGATTCTCATATTGGGAATCACAACAGGTGTACTAGTAATTGTGTGGTTAGAAAGAGAAATATCCGCAGGTATACAACAACGTATTGGACCTGAATACGCCGGCCCTTTGGGAATTCTTCAAGCTCTAGCAGACGGGATAAAATTACTTTTGAAAGAGAACCTTCTTCCATCTAGGGGGGATACACGTTTATTTAGTATCGGACCCTCTATAGCAGTCATATCAATTCTACTAAGTTATTCAGTAATTCCTTTTGGCTATCGCCTTATTCTAGCCGATCTCAGTATTGGTGTTTTTTTATGGATTGCCGTTTCAAGTATTGCTCCAATTGGACTTCTTATGTCAGGATATGGATCAAATAATAAATATTCCTTTTTAGGTGGTCTACGGGCTGCTGCTCAATCAATTAGTTATGAAATACCATTAACTCTATGTGTGTTATCAACATCTCTACGTGTGATTCGTTGAGACATAAGTCTTCCTCCATTTCTTTTTAGGTTTCTAAGAATAAAAATTAAACGTATTAAATAGATATATCTTTCTTTCTTTTTTTATTCACTAGCCCGGATTGCTAAACTAAACTAGATAGTTAGATGAGTGAAAGAAAACAGCTTCGAAATTCGCAGTAAAAAAATTGAATCTCATTTCCTATGTACAAGGGTTAAACGAAAATAAACATAAGCAGTCAAGACTCTTTACCCCAAGATTGGTTAATAAGTCATCATGTCTTGAAGCGGGTTGAAAAGAACAACTCTATGGAGCTTTTACTATCTTTTGTATGTATTCCCATACATGAATTACCATAGAGATTGAGAAAAAATGAGTGGATGATTAGGAACACAAAAGTACACAAAGGATTCGTAATAGAGATTATGTAAGTTATTCGAAGAGACTTTTATACATAAAAGAAATACTAATTAGGGCTTTAAATTTGTAGAAACGATCAAGTAGTACTCCCAAAAATGAAATTCCGATCCAGAGTATGATCCTATCCACCGATTATATGAATAACTATCAGTAACGAAGTAATCCTTTACCCTTTCTTTCTTTTATTTAGGTTTAATATAAAAGTAAAGTAAAGGAACGAAAAGAAAGTATGGAATTGCAAAAAAAATATTTTTTATCTGATATCCATATTAATGGAAATGAAATTTTTGTCATGTCATAAATAATGAATGTTTAATTCTTTTTTTTTCGGAATCGAAAAAAAAAGTGAACTATTTATTGATATTGGTAATAAAGAGTATTTTTTTTGAAGGATCTAAGTTATTACTCAATAAAAAAATTGAAATTCTTAAACTTAAAGTAAGGGATAAGATCAATTCCGAAGCACTTTTTTTATAGTATAGCAGACAGAATTCCATTAGTCTAATTCAGGAACTTTCGATTGATTTTAACTTTATCTATCCTACAAGTATATCAAGATTAAATAAAGAATATCTAATCAGTCCCTAGATTTATTTATGGCTCTCGAGGAGCCGTATGAGGTGAAAATCTCATGTACGGTTCTGGAATAGCGATGATAAGAGTGATCTTATCATCGACTATGATTATCTAACAGTTCAAGTACAGTTGATATAGTTGAGGCGCAGTCAAAATATGGTTTTTGGGGATGGAATTTGTGGCGGCAACCTATAGGGTTTATTGTTTTTATAATTTCTTCTCTAGCCGAATGCGAGAGATTGCCTTTTGATTTACCAGAAGCAGAAGAAGAATTAGTAGCAGGTTATCAAACCGAATATTCGGGTATCAAATTTGGTTTATTTTATGTTGCTTCCTATTTAAATCTACTAGTCTCTTCACTATTTGTAACAGTTCTTTACTTGGGTGGTTGGAATCTCTCTATTCCATACATATTGATTCCTGAGTTTTTGGAAATAAATAAAGCGTATGGAGTCTTTGGAACAACAATTGGTATTTTCATTACATTAGCGAAAACTTTTTTGTTCTTGTTCATTCCTATCACAACAAGGTGGACTTTACCTAGACTGAGAATGGACCAATTATTAAATCTTGGATGGAAATTTCTTTTACCTATTTCTTTAGGTAATCTATTATTAACAACTTCTTCCCAACTCCTTTCATTATAAATTTATATAAAAAAATCGAATAGAATATTTGATATTCACTATAATTCAAATTCAAATATTCAAATTCAATTCACAACTTGTATCAAACAAGAGAAAGAAACAAAATCCAATTTATTATTGATATTTACTATATGTTCCCTATGGTAACTGGGTTCATCAATTATGGTCAACAAGCAGTACGGGCGGCAAGGTACATTGGTCAAAGTTTTATGATTACCCTATCTCATGCCAACCGTTTACCCGTAACTATTCAATACCCTTATGAAAAATTGATCACATCGGAGCGTTTTCGTGGTCGAATACACTTTGAATTTGATAAATGCATTGCTTGTGAAGTATGTGTTCGTGTATGTCCTATAGATCTACCTGCTGTTGATTGGAAATTGGAAACGGATATTCGAAAGAAACGATTGTTTAATTACAGCATTGATTTCGGAATCTGTATATTTTGTGGTAATTGTGTTGAGTATTGCCCAACAAATTGTTTATCAATGACTGAAGAATATGAGCTTTCTACTTATGATCGTCACGAATTAAATTATAATCAAATTGCTCTGGGTCGTTTACCAATATCAATAACGGATGATTACACAATTCGAACAATTTTGAATTCGCCTCAAACAAAAGAGAAATCTCATAACAAATGAGAAATCTTGTGATGGAAGAAATTACTAAGGTTCTTTTATTTAATTTTAAATTTAAATTCAAAAAGTTGATTTTTTTATTTTGGTCAAAAATTACAAACCCCGACTATTCTATTCACTATTCTATTGATTGATGAAAATCACAACTTAATTTGTATTGAAAATCTGTTTACTGTAATGATTTCCAATAGTTTTAGTTTCGAACGACTCTTTCAGATAAAAAAAGAATGCGATGGGTCCAATAACTTTAATATGTATATCAAATTAGGATTTCATTTAATTAGCAATAATTAGTAGCGCATGAACTTCTTTTTTCCTGTCCAAGTCAATAAGATCATGAAAAATTCCTATTTTTTTATCTCTTATTTTACATATAATGGATTTAACTGGAGCAATACATGATTTTCTTTTAGTCTTTCTGGGGTCAGGTCTTATATTAGGGGGTCTCGGAGTGGTATTATTTACCAATCCTATTTTTTCTGCCTTTTCACTGGGATTGGTTCTTGTTTGTATATCTTTATTTTATATTCTAGCAAACTCGCATTTTGTAGCTTCTGCACAACTCCTTATTTATGTAGGAGCTATAAATGTTTTAATAATATTTGCTGTAATGTTCATGAGTGGGCCAGAATATGGCAAAGATTTTCATCTTTGGACTGTTGGGGATGGGGCTATTTCGTTGGTTTGTACAAGTCTTTTTGTTTCATTAATTATTACTATTCTAAATACGTCATGGTATGGGATTATTTGGACTACAAGATTAAACCAGATTCTAGAACAAGATTTGATAAATACTAGTCAACAAATTGGAATTCATTTATCAACAGATTTTTTTCTTCCATTTGAACTCATTTCAATAATTCTTTTAGTTGCTTTAATAGGTGCAATTTCTGTGGCTCGCCAATAAGTCAATAATTTATTTTTAAAACTAGCAATCCAAATAAAAATGAAATTTTATCCTATTCATTTCCATTCAATTTTATTCGAATTGATGCATAAAACGGAAATACTTTATAGATAGTTAGATTTATTAACAAACAAACTATTTTTTTATTCATCGATTTGAACGTTTCGTTTCGGAAAAAAAAAATATTGCATTGAATTAACTCCTCCAATCTGGACGATTGACTAAAAATGAGCTATTATGATTTAAAAGAAGCCGCTATGGTGAAATTGGTAGACACGCTGCTCTTAGGAAGCAGTGCGAGAGCATCTCGGTTCGAGTCCGAGTAGCGGCATGCCATCGTACAAATTAACAAAAGGATTCAATAGTTCTATAATGAATAATGAAATGAATTTCATTTATTATTTCCATTTACTAATTTGCAATTGAAGGATTTCTTTTTTTTTATGATATTTTCGACTTTAGAGCATATTTTAACTCATATTTCCTTTTCAATGGTTTCCATTGTAATTATACTTCAGTTGATAACTTTATTAGTCAATGAGATAGTAGGACTATATGATTCATTTGAAAGGGGCATGATAATTACTTTTTTCTGTCTAACAGGGTTATTAGTTACTCGTTGGATTTATTGGAAACATTTCCCATTAAGTGATCTATATGAATCATTAATCTTCCTTTCTTGGAGTTTCTACATTATTCATATGATTCTTTATTTTAAAAAACAGAAAAAAAATCTAAGTGCAATAACCGCGCCAAGTGCTATTTTTACCCAAGGGTTTGCTACTTCGGGACTCTTAACGGAAATGCATCGATCCGCAATATTAGTACCCTCCCTCCAATCTCATTGGTTAATGATGCATGTAAGTATGATGGTCTTGGGTTATGCAGCTCTTTTATGCGGATCATTATTATCAATAACACTTTTAATCATTACATTTCAAAAAGAAATAAAAAAAGATATAATAAGGATTTTTGATAAAAGAAAACATTTATTAAATGATTCATCTTTCTTCGGTGAGATTCAATACATGAATGAAAAAGGCAATATTTTACAAAGCACTTCTCCCCTTTCGGTTCGGAATTATTACAAGTCTCAGTTGATTGAACAACTGGATTTTTGGGGTTATCGTGTTATTAGTCTAGGATTTTTCTTTTTAACCACAGGTATTCTTTCAGGAGCAGTATGGGCCAATGAGGCATGGGGATCATATTGGAATTGGGACCCAAAGGAAACTTGGGCATTTATTACTTGGACCCTATTTGCTATTTATTTACATGTTAGAACAAATAAAAATTTGCAGAGTGCCGATTCTGCAATTGTGGCTTTTATAGGCTTTCTTATAATTTGGATATGTTATTTTGGGGTCAATCTATTAGGAATAGGGCTACATAGTTATGGTTCATTTACATTAACACTTAATTAAATTGAAGAAAGGGACTTGCGAATCTAAACATAGGACAAGGCCTAAGCAAGTTTCTTATAAACATTTAAAGAAAGTTTTAAATGGTTCTCGCAAACGTCAAACATGACTGATTATAATTTCAATTCGGTCTGGCCTTTCTTCTTCTTGACTTTATGTAAAGAAGAAGAAAGACTTTTTTTTTTCATTTTTTTTCTTTTATTTAATGAAATGAAAGGAAAGCTATCTATAAAAAAAATTGGATAGAACAGCTTCCGCCTTCTCCACTGATAGTGAGAGAGCGAAATCCGGGTAAACGCCAATACCTATTACTGGTAGAAAGATAGAAGTCGAAACAAATAACTCGCGCGGTCCAGAATCAAAAAAATAAGAGTTTGGAATATTAAATAACTTATATCCATAGAACATTTGACGTGACATAGATAATGAATAAATAGGAGTTAATATCATTCCAATTGCCATTCCAAAAAAAATTAGTATTTTGGGTAGTAAAAGATATTTTTGGCTGGTAATTATTCCACAAAATACTATTAATTCTGCAATGAAACCACTCATGCCCGGTAACGCAAGGGATGCCAGCGAAAAGCTACTGAAAAGTGTGAATATTTTTGGCATTGGAATAGCTATTCCGCCCATTTCGTCGAGATAAACAAGACATATTCTATCGTAACTAGTTCCCGCTAAGAAAAAAAGTGCAGCACCAATAAAGCCATGAGAGATTATTTGTAAAATGGCTCCATTAAGTCCCGTATCGGTTATAGAACTAATTCCTATAATTATGAAACCCATGTGAGATACAGAGGAATAGGCTATTCTTTTTTTTAAATTACGTTGCCCAAGAGATGTTGAAGCTGCATAGATTATTTGTATTGTGCCTATTATTATCAACCAGGGAGAAAATTTAAAATGAGCATGAGGTAATAGTTCCATATTGATACGAACCAATCCATACGCTCCCATTTTTAATAAGATTCCGGCTAGAAGCATACAAGTACTGTAATGTGCTTCTCCATGGGTATCTGACAACCATGTATGTAAAGGAATAATCGATAATTTTACAGCAAAAGCAATAAAAAATCCAATATAGAATATAATTTCTAATGCCAGAGGATACGATTGATTAACTAATGTTTCAAAATTTAATGTTGGTTCATTGGAACCATATAAACCAACACCCAGAGCTCCCAGCAATAGGAAAATGGAACCCCCTGCGGTATACAAAATAAACTTAGTAGCTGAATAGAGACGTTTCTTTCCCCCCCACATAGATAAAAGTAGATAAACAGGAATTAATTCTAATTCCCACATTATGAAAAAAAGTAAAAGGTCTCGGGACGAAAACGATCCTATTTGGCCACTGTACATTGCTAACATCATGAAATAGAATAATCGAGAATTTCGAGTAACCGGCCAAGCCGCTAACGTAGCTAAAGTAGTGATGAATCCCGTCAGTAAAATGGGCCCTATCGAAAGTCCATCTATTCCTAATCTCCAGTGAAAATCAAAAAAATTGATCCATTTATAATCTTCTGCCAGTTGGATTAATGGATCGTCTGGTTGGAAATGATAACAGAATGCGTAGGTTGTTATAAGGAGCTCTAGCATTGAAATACATACTGTATACCACCGGATAACCTTATTTCCTCTATGAGGAAGAAAGAAAATTAAAGAACCTGCAAATAGGGGCAAAACTACAATTGTAGTTAACCAAGGAAAATAATTCATGGTAAAGACAAGATACACTTGATCCAAAAAAAACCCGTACCCTAACTATAGTTAGGGTACGGGTTTTTGTCGGTAAAAAAAATCCAAATAGAATGGATTCAAGTGGAGTTTTCTGAAACGTATCAATAAGCTAGACCCATACTGCGAGTTGTTTCAGGCCCTAGATAAACTCGAACACTTAAAAAATCGGTTGGACAGGCAGACTCACATCTCTTACAACCAACACAGTCCTCTGTTCTCGGAGCAGAGGCTATTTGTTTAGCCTTACATCCATCCCAAGGTATCATTTCTAATACATCCGTAGGACAAGCTCGTACGCATTGAGTACACCCTATACATGTATCATAAATCTTTACTGAATGTGACATTGAATCTATAATTTTTTTTTTTAACTTCATTAAATTTCGATCTAGTTCTAGTTAAAGTAAATGAATCAAATATTCAAATACCAGACGAATCAATGATTTACCAGAATTTTTGAATTAATCTACTTCTGGATTGGATCGGCTTATTAGAAAATAAATAAAAAAAAAAGAGGTCCAAAATACTTTATATTTATTACATTTTTGAAAGTATGATTATACCTTAAGGTACCATACTTAGTAATGTAATTTGAATTGATGACTATTAAAATTATAATTTCTATAATTCTAATATATCTATAATCCGAATATAATAGAATTAAAAAAAAAACAACTACTTATTCAATAAATTCGATTGATCGATACGAGTTGATTTTCTGTTACAATAAATTGAGGAAACAATAGCCAGTCCAATAGCAGCTTCAGCGGCTGCGATAGCTATAACAAAAATTGCGAAAATGTTTCCTTTTAATTGGCGACTATCAAAAAAATCAGAAAATGTTACAAAATTTAGATTAACTGCATTCAATAGAAGTTCAAGACACATAAGAGCCCGAACCAAATTTCGGCTCGTGGATAGTCCGTAGATTCCTATAGAAAATAAATAGGCACTCAAAACAAGTACATGTTCGAGCATCATTAACCAACTCCTTATCAATCTCGATTCTTTTCAATATGAACAATAATTTAACCGATTTTATTGACTAGAATATAAGAAGTTCGAATAGAGGAGTTTAATTTAATTTAAGAATAAAAAAATAGTTTGTTTGTTAATAAATCTAACTATCTATAAAGTATTTCCGTTTTATGCATCAATTCGAATAAAATTGAATGGAAATGAATAGGATAAAATTTCATTTTTATTTGGATTGCTAGTTTTAAAAATAAATTATTGACTTATTGGCGAGCCACAGAAATTGCACCTATTAAAGCAACTAAAAGAATTATTGAAATGAGTTCAAATGGAAGAAAAAAATCTGTTGATAAATGAATTCCAATTTGTTGACTAGTATTTATCAAATCTTGTTCTAGAATCTGGTTTAATCTTGTAGTCCAAATAATCCCATACCATGACGTATTTAGAATAGTAATAATTAATGAAACAAAAAGACTTGTACAAACCAACGAAATAGCCCCATCCCCAACAGTCCAAAGATGAAAATCTTTGCCATATTCTGGCCCACTCATGAACATTACAGCAAATATTATTAAAACATTTATAGCTCCTACATAAATAAGGAGTTGTGCAGAAGCTACAAAATGCGAGTTTGCTAGAATATAAAATAAAGATATACAAACAAGAACCAATCCCAGTGAAAAGGCAGAAAAAATAGGATTGGTAAATAATACCACTCCGAGACCCCCTAATATAAGACCTGACCCCAGAAAGACTAAAAGAAAATCATGTATTGCTCCAGTTAAATCCATTATATGTAAAATAAGAGATAAAAAAATAGGAATTTTTCATGATCTTATTGACTTGGACAGGAAAAAAGAAGTTCATGCGCTACTAATTATTGCTAATTAAATGAAATCCTAATTTGATATACATATTAAAGTTATTGGACCCATCGCATTCTTTTTTTATCTGAAAGAGTCGTTCGAAACTAAAACTATTGGAAATCATTACAGTAAACAGATTTTCAATACAAATTAAGTTGTGATTTTCATCAATCAATAGAATAGTGAATAGAATAGTCGGGGTTTGTAATTTTTGACCAAAATAAAAAAATCAACTTTTTGAATTTAAATTTAAAATTAAATAAAAGAACCTTAGTAATTTCTTCCATCACAAGATTTCTCATTTGTTATGAGATTTCTCTTTTGTTTGAGGCGAATTCAAAATTGTTCGAATTGTGTAATCATCCGTTATTGATATTGGTAAACGACCCAGAGCAATTTGATTATAATTTAATTCGTGACGATCATAAGTAGAAAGCTCATATTCTTCAGTCATTGATAAACAATTTGTTGGGCAATACTCAACACAATTACCACAAAATATACAGATTCCGAAATCAATGCTGTAATTAAACAATCGTTTCTTTCGAATATCCGTTTCCAATTTCCAATCAACAGCAGGTAGATCTATAGGACATACACGAACACATACTTCACAAGCAATGCATTTATCAAATTCAAAGTGTATTCGACCACGAAAACGCTCCGATGTGATCAATTTTTCATAAGGGTATTGAATAGTTACGGGTAAACGGTTGGCATGAGATAGGGTAATCATAAAACTTTGACCAATGTACCTTGCCGCCCGTACTGCTTGTTGACCATAATTGATGAACCCAGTTACCATAGGGAACATATAGTAAATATCAATAATAAATTGGATTTTGTTTCTTTCTCTTGTTTGATACAAGTTGTGAATTGAATTTGAATATTTGAATTTGAATTATAGTGAATATCAAATATTCTATTCGATTTTTTTATATAAATTTATAATGAAAGGAGTTGGGAAGAAGTTGTTAATAATAGATTACCTAAAGAAATAGGTAAAAGAAATTTCCATCCAAGATTTAATAATTGGTCCATTCTCAGTCTAGGTAAAGTCCACCTTGTTGTGATAGGAATGAACAAGAACAAAAAAGTTTTCGCTAATGTAATGAAAATACCAATTGTTGTTCCAAAGACTCCATACGCTTTATTTATTTCCAAAAACTCAGGAATCAATATGTATGGAATAGAGAGATTCCAACCACCCAAGTAAAGAACTGTTACAAATAGTGAAGAGACTAGTAGATTTAAATAGGAAGCAACATAAAATAAACCAAATTTGATACCCGAATATTCGGTTTGATAACCTGCTACTAATTCTTCTTCTGCTTCTGGTAAATCAAAAGGCAATCTCTCGCATTCGGCTAGAGAAGAAATTATAAAAACAATAAACCCTATAGGTTGCCGCCACAAATTCCATCCCCAAAAACCATATTTTGACTGCGCCTCAACTATATCAACTGTACTTGAACTGTTAGATAATCATAGTCGATGATAAGATCACTCTTATCATCGCTATTCCAGAACCGTACATGAGATTTTCACCTCATACGGCTCCTCGAGAGCCATAAATAAATCTAGGGACTGATTAGATATTCTTTATTTAATCTTGATATACTTGTAGGATAGATAAAGTTAAAATCAATCGAAAGTTCCTGAATTAGACTAATGGAATTCTGTCTGCTATACTATAAAAAAAGTGCTTCGGAATTGATCTTATCCCTTACTTTAAGTTTAAGAATTTCAATTTTTTTATTGAGTAATAACTTAGATCCTTCAAAAAAAATACTCTTTATTACCAATATCAATAAATAGTTCACTTTTTTTTTCGATTCCGAAAAAAAAAGAATTAAACATTCATTATTTATGACATGACAAAAATTTCATTTCCATTAATATGGATATCAGATAAAAAATATTTTTTTTGCAATTCCATACTTTCTTTTCGTTCCTTTACTTTACTTTTATATTAAACCTAAATAAAAGAAAGAAAGGGTAAAGGATTACTTCGTTACTGATAGTTATTCATATAATCGGTGGATAGGATCATACTCTGGATCGGAATTTCATTTTTGGGAGTACTACTTGATCGTTTCTACAAATTTAAAGCCCTAATTAGTATTTCTTTTATGTATAAAAGTCTCTTCGAATAACTTACATAATCTCTATTACGAATCCTTTGTGTACTTTTGTGTTCCTAATCATCCACTCATTTTTTCTCAATCTCTATGGTAATTCATGTATGGGAATACATACAAAAGATAGTAAAAGCTCCATAGAGTTGTTCTTTTCAACCCGCTTCAAGACATGATGACTTATTAACCAATCTTGGGGTAAAGAGTCTTGACTGCTTATGTTTATTTTCGTTTAACCCTTGTACATAGGAAATGAGATTCAATTTTTTTACTGCGAATTTCGAAGCTGTTTTCTTTCACTCATCTAACTATCTAGTTTAGTTTAGCAATCCGGGCTAGTGAATAAAAAAAGAAAGAAAGATATATCTATTTAATACGTTTAATTTTTATTCTTAGAAACCTAAAAAGAAATGGAGGAAGACTTATGTCTCAACGAATCACACGTAGAGATGTTGATAACACACATAGAGTTAATGGTATTTCATAACTAATTGATTGAGCAGCAGCCCGTAGACCACCTAAAAAGGAATATTTATTATTTGATCCATATCCTGACATAAGAAGTCCAATTGGAGCAATACTTGAAACGGCAATCCATAAAAAAACACCAATACTGAGATCGGCTAGAATAAGGCGATAGCCAAAAGGAATTACTGAATAACTTAGTAGAATTGATATGACTGCTATAGAGGGTCCGATACTAAATAAACGTGTATCCCCCCTAGATGGAAGAAGGTTCTCTTTCAAAAGTAATTTTATCCCGTCTGCTAGAGCTTGAAGAATTCCCAAAGGGCCGGCGTATTCAGGTCCAATACGTTGTTGTATACCTGCGGATATTTCTCTTTCTAACCACACAATTACTAGTACACCTGTTGTGATTCCCAATATGAGAATCAAAATAGGGACAAGCATCCATATAGTTTCATAAACCTCTTTTAAGGATTCTAATCTGGAAAAAGACTTGATAGCTTGTACTTCTGTTGTATCAATTATCATTTCAACGATCAACTTCTCCCATAATAATATCTATGCTACCTAGTATCGTCATAATATCAGCCAATTTCATTTTTTTAACTAACTGAGGAAGAATTTGCAAATTGATAAAACCCGGGGAACGAATTTTCCATCTCCAAGGAAAAACACTCTGGTCTCCTATCAAAAATATTCCCAATTCCCCCTTTGGGGCTTCGACTCTTACATAAAGTTCTTGTTTCGACAATTCAAAAGCAGGGGATGGCTTTTTACTAATGAATCGATATTCAAAATCATTCCATTCAGGATATTTTATTCTATTAAAGCGTCGGATTTCTAAATTCTCATAGGGACCCCCTGGAATTCCTTCTAGAGCCTGTTGAATAATTTTGATGGATTCTGCCATTTCACCGATTCGTATTAAATAACGAGCTAATGAATCTCCTTCTTTTTGCCATTGGACTTCCCAATCAAATTCGTCGTAACACTCATAATGATCAACTTTACGAAGATCCCATTGTATTCCGGAAGCTCGTAGCATTGGTCCCGATAAACCCCAATTTATTGCCTCTTCTCCACCAATAATGCCCACTCCTTCAACTCGTTCTAAAAAAATAGGATTTCGTGTAATAAGTTTTTGGTATTCAGCAATCCCTGTTAAAAAATAATCACAAAAATCTAAACATTTATCTATCCATCCATAAGGTAGGTCGGCAGCTACTCCGCCGATACGAAAATAATTATGCATCATTCTCATACCGGTGGCAGCTTCGAATAAATCATATACCAATTCTCTTTCTCTGAAAATATAGAAGAAGGGGGTCTGCGCGCCAATATCTGCCATAAAAGGGCCGAGCCATAACAAATGAGAAGCTATACGACTTAACTCCAGCATAATCACTCTGATATAGCTAGCCCTCTTAGGTACTTGAATATTTCCCAATTGTTCTGGCCCATTTACCGTTATTGCTTCGGTGAACATAGTGGCTAAATAATCCCAACGTGTTACATAAGGCAGATATTGTATAATTGTTCGGTTTTCCGCAATTTTTTCCATCCCTCTGTGTAAATAACCCAATATTGGTTCACAGTCAATAACATCTTCACCGTCTAAAGTAAGGATAAGTCGGAGAACGCCATGCATGGATGGATGGTGAGGACCCATATTGACTATCATGAGGTCTTTTCTTGTAGTTGGTACAGCCATAGGTTTTCCCCGATTCATTATTCAGTTTTCCATGAATTGCTGAAAACAAAAAGAAGTTCATCAAAATTCAAGATCTAATAAATCAAATAATTCAAAACGACTCTTCAAATTAACGTGTTTTTATTTTAGCTTTCGAATGTTCAATTGACTGATTAATTCTTTATAGCGTACTCCATCTTTTTTTAACAAATAAGCCAGTAGTCGTTGCCGTTTTCCTAGAATTTTTCGTAGACCTCTCTGAGATGAATAGTCTTTTTTGTGCAATTCCAAATGTGAAGTAAGTCTTCCTATCTTATTGCTAAAACGGAATACTTGAAATTCAACGGACCCCCTGTTTTCTTCTTTTTCTTCATGCGAAATAACAGATATGAATGATTTTTTTGTCATAAAATTTAAAACTTCTTTTTTTTTTTACCAAATATGGAATTTTGCCGATCAGTAATAATAATGCCAGCTATTTTTATCTGGTACACATAATAATCAGAATTTTCTTTATTCATTTTGATAAAATGAATAAAGAAAATTCTGTTGATTCATTTCTGGATCTAATTGATACGTTATCGAATTAGTATCATGTATCGAAATTGGACGCTAAGACAAGGCGCGTGCGCATCTATTTATCTACTAGACGATAAGGAATATATAAGATAAATGTATCATAAATGAGTTTTTAATCGTGGATACATACGTATTCTTAACATACTAAAACGACTGCCGTTATTAGTATGGATACAATAACGATTCATACAAGCTAAATCTTCTAATCGATAATTCGGCCAAAGAAAGGATTTGAATTTGATAAGTTTCTTTTTATCTCGATCAAGATCTTTGCTTTTATCAAAAAATTGACTACCGTTTTTTACCCTATTCCCATTGTAAAATACTGGGTTTTTATCCACAACTTTATTATTCCTTGGGTTGAAACAAGTTAGAATTCTCAATTCTCGACGACGTCTAGGTAATAAAATATTTTCAAGAATAAGCAAATCAGAATTGTTTTTGTCTATGTATCTGTATATTTTTTGATTAATTTTGTGTCTACTCCTATGAGCCCGTGAAATACCTATCATTTGATACATAAGAAAATTCCCATTATTTATAGACATAGACGCTGGATATCCTTCAATAATTAATATTCCTTTTTGTAAAAATTTTGATAAAGATGTAGGAGGCTCCTCCTCCGGCAACGGAGGAAGAGCAGGGGTACCTCCACCCGTCTGCCTTCTCATATTAGCATTACGCCAAGTTCTATAAAACGTATACCCATCTCCGGTATACATACGAGTACGAAGCTTAAGTGAAGGATACGAATGTCTAGGAGGCTTATACGACGGCAATTCAATATCTTTTTCTTCAGCTTTTTCTTCAGCTTTTTTTTTCAGCTTTTTTTTTCTATTTTTTTATATAATTCCCGAAGTTTTTTAGATGCTTCCTTAGATTTATTATCGAATTCCTGAAATTCATTATATAATTCCTGAAGTATTTTATATAATTCCTGAAATTTATTATATAATTCCTGAAATTTATCATATAATTCCCCTTTATGTAATTCCCAAAGTTTTTTATGTAATTCCCAAAGTTTTTTATATGATTCCCAAAGTTTTATATATAATCCCTTTTTATATAATTCCTGATGTTTTTTATATGATTCCCGAAGTTTATTTTTGCGTAATTTCTTAATATTATACTTTTTACGAAATGGATACGCTCTTTGACGTGCTCGCTCAAATAAGTAGCGTATTCGCGCAAATACTTGGCGCGCTCGCTCATCAAATCTTATCTTTTTACATGATTGCTTAATATTATTAAAAGACCCTTTTTTTTCTGTAGGACCAACTTCATCATAACTATCAAATTTATTAACAACTTGATAAGGGTCTCGATCAAAAGGCCTATATCCGTCGTGCCAAGGTTTTAGGCGGAAAGGAGAGACTGCCATTATCTGGAAACCGTCTTCTGACCAGTATTCAGGAAGTTTTTCGGTTGAGAATGGAATACCGTTATAGGTACATTTTATATATACTTCGTTCTTCCACTCTTTGAAATCTTGCGACCACTCAGGCCGTTGCAATAATAACATACGGCCAATATTTTTCGCTACTATCAATAAAGGGAATATAATATATTTTCTAAGAATTGCCTGGGCGCCTAGAAGCGCAGCCCTTAGTGGTTGACCGTACGTATACTCCTCCTCCCAGGCTCTTTCGGCCTCCATTATTTGTTCGTCTATTTTTTCCCTTTCGGTCGGTTCGTTTTCCAATTCTTCTATAGTAAGAAGGACATCTTCGAAAGAAGAGTAATAAACCAAACGTTCAAATTCTGAGATTTTTCCCGTATACTCTAGAAAAATTCCTCTAATAAACTCGCAATACTTAAGAAAAGTATAAAACAAAGAATCTATTCTGTTTGTAAAAAATCTGGAATGTGGTTTTTCTAGATATATTGACCAAACACTCGTTTTACATTTTTGAACACGCATGGAACCTTTGATCAATTCTCGACGAAATTGTGATCTTGGTACATAACGTTTGAAATGTAATTTTTTGGATTCTTTTTCATCTGTGTCACTCTCCCCTCCAGAAAGCAAAACAGTTGCACGCCTGCATGGCAGTCCGGCAATATCAGCCTCCACTAACACCGCATCTTTTTCTTGTTTCCGTAATTGTTGTATATTTTTTAGTAGACTGGATGGCCAGAAAAGAGTTTTTTTCTCGATTTCTTTTATTTTTCCCTCCCTTTCAATAAAATTTTGATGAAACCCTTTACTTTGAGCCAAGGAATCGTTTATAAAAGACATGAAATACCTAAATTCTGCTATAATTATCGCGTCGGGTCTACATTTTTCTAGGTACCTTTCATTATTTTTTATAAGTTGAGCTTCGGGTGGAAGAAAGAAGAGGTCAGTTAATCTTTTGAAGGGTGTGGGTGCAGGTGGCTTTTTGGGGTGTCCCCGAGAGGATCCCCTTAAGAGGGGATCAGATGTTTTTTGGAAATATTGTATTTTATCTTTTTTTTTATCGGCTAATCGAGTTTTTTGTTCCAATACATTTATCTCTTTAAGCCCTTTTCTGTCTAAAACTGCAATTTCTTTAGAAAATTCAGTGCTTAAGCTGTTCTTTTTTTGTTCATTGGTACGAATCCCATAATTGTACAGTTCATCAGATGATAATTTTTCTGTTGTAGACAAAGAAGTCTTTTTTTGTATCATTCCCGAGAAAGCGGCTAAACTAGGTGGATGTGAAAAAGAAATTCTTTTTTTTCCATCATTTTGATCAGAAGTTGGGATTTTTTTATAGAATGCTTCTTTAAAAACTTTAAAAACTTTAAAAAGGGGAGGAGAAGGCTCTTCCTTGGTAAATTCCCCTTCTTTCGCTAGGCCTATTCTATAAAAATATTCTTCAGCTTTTTTTCGATCTATTTCCACTTCGGCTTCTTTCGGTTTATAAGTCAAAATAGGTAACGGCATTTTGTTAAAAATGAGTAGACATGTAAAAAATACGAGAATACCACCGATTAGACCAAAAGAATTTCTCAAATCGAAGATCAAATTCTGATAAAATCGAAACACATAGAAAAGGTACTTTTTAGGTCTAAAAGGCTTAGCCGATCTAACCAAATAATTTTGCTGTATCCATACTAATACGAATCTAACCGATTTCATGAATAAAATGTGACCAATTAACCAACCAACAAAACTACTTGTTAAAAATAATATCTTGTTGTTGTATCGAAACATATAAACGTTGAGTAATCTGAAAAACATTGTACTTGGGAAAAAAAAGAAATGGCTCAATAATTGAAAAAAGAGATTATTCAGGAATATACATTGAATGCTGAGATTACGCGTACGCATTGAATTTTTGCGAGTAGATTTTTCATCAACAAAAAAGTCTTCGTAACTGTACCACATGTAATGAAGGTAAAGATAAGGTACAGTTATGAAAGTTATTGTACGAGGCCTACTCAATACTAGACGCGGAGGCCTATAATAGATCGATATGAACATCAGGAGCTGTCCTATCATAAAACCAGTTGATGCGGCTACCTCCTTCTCGATTGCTTCTTCTTCTCCTTCTTCTATAACCTGAAAATGAGCTTGGAGAAGTAAGAGATAAGAAGGGCCTATGGATAATGTGGTCAGAAATCCATAATAGAGTCCGACCACAACGACCGAATTCATTAGCTTCATAGCTAGAGATGCGGAATTGCCTAGTAGAAAAGACGGATAAATCATATAAAACTCCTTTTTTTTTGTTTCAAATTTTTTGATTCCTACTATAGTAGAATCGTTTTACTTTGTTTACTATAAGATGCATCATCGTTCCAATTTGTTATAAGATTTTTTTGGGTTAGACCGACTTCTATTGTTCGTATTTCGATTGTTCGTATTCGACGAAGATTTTTTTTATTTTTTTTTTCTATAAACAAAGTTGAATTCCCGGAATAAAGAGATTTTGCTATTGAAAAAGCTTTTAACGCTGCCCAATATCCCTTTTTTTTCCAAAAATTTTTACGAATATGCTTTTTGGAAATAGAAGTACGTTTTTTTGGAACTGCCATTTAAAATGGATTACTCATTGTTGTAGTTGGATGTGAAAAACATCTATTGGTCAAACGAATCTTTGTTTACTATATAATTAATTATCCATGTATTTTTTAGATTCTATACCATACAGGGCCTTTTAGTCAAATTTTTCATTATAGAAAAGCATAATCTAACTAAAAATATATGAAATATATATATATATTAAATAATTCCCTAAAATATTCAATTAGGAGAAACAAAATTTTCTATGGAGTATAATATTTATTTATAATTTAAAATACTTCGTGCGAAATTGATGAATAAATTTAATAAAAATTAAATAATTAATCAAAATTTCTACTTATACTTAAGATCTCTATATATTTTGTATATTTTTGCTGTATTTCATTTAATTTACATGTGCATATTAAGCCACATCGAAAAATTTAAGTTAGCAAATCTTAATTGAAAAGCTTGAATTTTTTCTTTTTTTTTTCGAAAATCTAAATAAATCGAATTTCCAATTTTCAAATTGAAATGATATCCATAATTTAATCCCATAAATTAATTTGTTTAAAGAATCCATAATTTGAGACATTTTAGTGATTTTTTTTTATTCTATGTTATGGTAAAGTAGTAAAGTAAAGTAAGAGGTATCATATCCTTTTTTTCTATAAACTATATAAAATATATAACTATAAAAAAAAAAAGAATATTTTTCTATGTTTTTTTGTTTTTCGTTTGGAACGGAAGACAATCAAATAATTTTTCGTAAAACCAGTTAATAATTATGAATAAACTACTGAATAAACTTATTAAAATAACTAGTTCCTAGTTTTTTGTATTACTTATTTTTTTATTAGATTGTTTATTAGATTTTTAGTAGATCTTCTGATTCATACTATTTTTTAGTCTAATTTTTTTATCTTTATTATATATATTATAAATAACTTAACTGTAAATGAAAGTAGAATTTTTTTTGATTCCTACTTCAGAGACTTCAACATTTTACATTTACTTAAATAATTAAGGATTTACTTTTACTAACAAATTAATTATTTGACCAATTAGAACTTCTTGGTTTGAATATTAAAATAAAAAATGTTTAATAATATTAATTAAAAATTTTATTTAATATAAAATAGTAAATTAACAAATTCTATTTTTTTAAGTTATGTAAAATAAAAACTTGATTTTTTTTATTGGCTTCTTTCAATTCAAAAGAGGCAAGAACCGGCGAATCATAAACAAAAAATAAAATTTAAATAAAAAATTTAGATATTTGATTATGGAACATATATACCAATATGCATGGATCATACCCTTCACTCCACTTCCGGTTCCTTTGTTAATAGGAGTGGGACTTCTCCTTTTTCCGACGACAACAAAAAATCTTCGGCGTATTTGGGCTTTTTCTAGTATTTTGTTGTTAAGTATAGTTATGATTTTCTCGATGAAGCTGTCTATTCAGCAAATAAATAGCAATTCTATTTATCAATATGTATGGTCTTGGACTATTAATAATGATTTTTCTTTAGAATTCGGCTACTTGATCGATCCACTTACCTCTATTATGTCAATGTTAATTACTACTGTTGCAATTCTAGTTCTTGTTTATAGTGATAATTATATGTCTCATGATCGGGGATATTTGAGATTTTTTGCTTATATGAGTTTTTTCAATACTTCCATGCTGGGATTAGTTACTAGTTCAAATTTGATACAAATTTATATTTTTTGGGAATTAGTTGGAATGTGTTCGTATCTATTAATAGGGTTTTGGTTCATACGACCTATTGCTGCAAATGCCTGTCAAAAA